ATGAGAAATTCAATGGGATTCTTGATTGGATCGGGAATCCCATTTTTGATTCGGTATGGATAAAAGATCTTCCTATGTTATACTATTCGTGAATCCGATTTGATGGATCAGATATTGTTATTCATGATATTGATCCGATTCAGTATCATCAGGATACAATCCATCCCATGGAATTCTCAGGAGAAAGACTTATCATCTCTATGGGATTAGATCCCGAGTTATTGCGAAGCAAAAAAAAAAACGATGAGATTATGGAAGTCAATATTCTCGCATTTATTGCTACTGCGCTGTTCATTCTAGTTCCTACTGCTTTTTTACTTATCATCTACGTAAAAACAGTCAGTCAAAGTGATTAATTTAAATGAAACTTGACTTATTAGTTCTTATCAATGATTAAAGAACGAAAGGGATTCAAATCCCAAGTCTTAAATGAAATGAGTGGATTGGAGTCAGCAGTATAAAATAGATAGTATGGTAGAAAGAACTATATGAACCTTTCTACCATACTATCTATTATTGGATTGTATAAAGTTGTATAAATATACATATATGTGCTTGATATGGATCAATCTAGAATATGTATCTAGATATGTGTACATGTAAATAGCACTCCAATTCTATTTCTTCGCTACATCCATTTGATTTCATTTGTATTGATTCCGATCAATCTGAAATAATCGAACGTCAACTCTTCTAATGCCTAGGTTTCTGATTATTTTCAATATGGATCCCGAGATCCATCAAAACAATCAATGGAGGAGGAATAGTATGGGCATTATATTATATAAATTATATAAAAAGAAAAAAAATAACCAAGTCCTTTTTTTTTAGCATTCCGAAGAAGTGATTGATTGAGCCGTTAACAGATGATCCAAGGAGTTCTATAGTTACTTCTTCGGATTTGTAAAAGGAGTAGTGGACCTCTTGATTTTTCATGCTTGAACCATGGCACGAGGTGAGTTGATAAAGCATAAATATGATTCCTAGGAGTATAAAACAGTAAGTGCACATAAACCACCCAATGCAAGCAAGATATTATTATGCGTAGTACCTCTCTGGACAACCACTATGTCTATGTTGACTCCAGTAGAAAAATACGTATCCACTAGCAGAACGGCTTCCTCTTTGAAGAGGAAAGGGGGAAACAAATCAAAAAAAAACGTTTCGCAAAGCGATCTATTAAACAATTGATACAATTCGATTACTCAACTCAATTAGTAATACCCCTAGAGTCCACTTCTTCCCCATACTACGAGTGAAAGGGAAAATGTAAAGACTACCATTAAAGCAGCCCAAGCGAGACTTACTATATCCATCTAAATTATGTCCCCTATCTCTATGAATATGAAGGAATTATTCCATTATTAATCATTAATAATAGTGGAATCAATGGTGTAGAGTCAAAATGGGATTCTGACCTAATGCTATTGATGAACCAATCCAATGAATACACTCGTAACAAGTTCCTATATGAATTCTGGTAGAATCGGAAAACATTAAGTACAAGCAAGATACACATCCTTTGGATATTTCAAGGGATCTTACTTTACTAATGGAACATGTGGGAATAGTAAGACCCATTGTTTGTTTTGTTGCCTTTCCTAAGCAAAAGGATTCAAAATATACCATCAAGATAGATAACTATCTATCGCATATCTCTATCTCCCACCTAAGCCTTACTGTCTTTGTTTCTTTGAAACAATCGGGAGACACCCTATTACATTCATTCTTGGCGGGGTTACAAAAAAAGAAAGAATTTTTTTTTCTTTTTCCACTTTTATTCTACTTTTATTCTATAAGAGCCAACCACCCATCCAATATTGATTGAATGCCTGAGCACTCAGAGACTCTCGTGAGTCTGGATACAAAGTATTTTCAGTCCTTTCCACAACTCCTAATTTGATTCCCCGTCAGCCTACCCAATCTAATTCAAGACTCAATTAGTGGACCCTACCCTAGTAGGGTAAGAGAATTAGGAAGGATTGATAGTCCTTCCTATAATCAATCCCCCTTGGATCCTAGTCCTAGGAGCAAGGATTTATAGTCCTTTCGGAAACTTCCTTTGGATACCCGGATTTCTGGTCCCTGACTTTCGTAGTTCTGAAATTCAGAATTGTCTGAATTTCAGAATTGAATCTTACTATTGATTTGATTTGATTCGATTGATAAATCAAATCAAATCAATAGCCCGGAACCCATCAGTAATCAGTAATAAGCGAGGGTTTCTTTATTCATATTGATACCGGTTTGAGCCACACTTGGATTTTTGAAGAAATAATGGAAAGTCTTTTATAGAAAACCCCCTCTCTTGGATTCTTCAAATCCAGTATCGACAGCCCACCAAGTCTTTGACCTCTGCTTCCGCTGGGCAAGACCTTGGCGAGTTCTATTAGCAGGATAGAGGATTCCGAGTCTTTTGTTGATCAGGCGACACCCGGATTTGAACTGGGGAGAAAGGGATTTGCAGTCCCCCGCCTTACCACTCGGCCATGCCGCCAAA